AACGATGAGCCGGACATAGTCATGTGCGCAATGGTTGAAACGACAAAGTTGCTCGATGAAGACCCGCCCTAGATTGGCACACCAACCTCCTTATCCACGGAACTATGAACGATGCCTTTTCCCAGATGGATATGAGTTCTCCTACTTTTACATATAATTTAGTACCGGTGATGCCAAAGGACACTTGCGGCGCTTTGTTTGCCAATGTGGGATAACATGGTTTAGGAATCCATGGTTACTGGTCCAATTTCACATGATACTCGAAGGCAAAGCGGCTAAGTGGTACCAACAAATCCCCTCAGAATCTGTGTGGACTTTGAAGCAAATGGCCGAAATGTTCATAGCTCGGTTCGCTGATACATGTCTTGAGTCTACAGCCCAGCAATCAATACCCAGACATAAGCAGAAAGGAAGCTGGTACTCCCCCCTTGAAATATAACCAAAGATCGAAGAAGTTGACAGTACAAGTTCCTATAAACAAAAGGCCCTGATCAGTCAAAGACAAAGGCGCTGTTAAGCCCTGCGCCATGGTCTATTTATTCAAAGAATAAGAAAGTTTATGCTTTCCAGCCAGCAGAAGCTTAACCCGAAGTCTTAAATGAAGCCGATCAAATCAACCTTCGGTCGGGACGCAACTTGCCCGCAAAGACGCTACCCCAGCCTCATCAGACGGAAAGACAGGCACCAGTCCAGCCAATACCCAACTTAAGTAATTAGATAACATGAAAGTCAAGGTGGACGTGGTCCAACACCTAAAAAAGATCCCGGCGCGTATACGACGCGCTTCAACTGTCCCCAGAAGCCAGGAATGCCCTCATAAAAGCATTCGAAGAACCATCTCAATATGCTGAGGTGGTACACCAGACCAATGTTACCTCGACAGAAGCTAAAGTATGCTGGTCAGAGGTGAGCTTACGGGAGATAGAGCGGACGAAGACCTGATGTTTTATGGACCAAAGAGCATCAAAGACCCCTATACATAACTGGAAAGATCAACGGAGTAAAGTTAACCATGGTTATGTTAGAAAGTTAGTCCGCGGTTAACCTCCTACCATACTAGGTCTTCCTCCGATCAGGGTTATCACCAAAAAAACTGGCCCCGAGCTATATGATGATACATAGCTTTAACCAAAGCAGGCAAATGGCAGTAAAAAAATATTATGGTACAAAAGACTACCAAAAGAACTTAATTACTAATGCCTATCTCATAGGATACATACCAAGTTTTTAATATATTGTACTTAGTGACCGTACAATATTGGGCCAGTTAGAAATGTTCCAGACACCTGACTAATTAATAAAGGCGCTGTTAAGCCCATATCCTGTACCAGACTCAGAGAACTCTTCAAAGCGGAATCCAATCTTCCTTCACATGCTCTTTTTATTCCCTTAGCTGCTTGGTGGTTTGCTCATCTATTTTGGCCAAGAGCTGCTTCCTGTTTGCTGCTTGATCTGCTGGATCCGTTGATGGGATTTCCATTGATATAAAAATGTTGAAAAGTGACCCATTTCTAACCATCTTGTTCTAGCATTGTTGACCCATTACTTAAGTGCTATATCGGATAAGCCTTTCTATTCTAGTCAGAGGCTAAACTTCAGCTGTCACCTTCTCATCTTGGATTGGATTAGTGCCTTCAGTCAATGGGAAGGGAAGGCCCTGGCTGCTACTCTGATATCTTAGCAGTGCTAAGTTAGGGGAGGAGGAATAGATTGATGGCAAGGGATCAAAAGGTTGAGTGGATAGGGAAGTCGACTGCAATCATGAGAACAGATTGATTAATATGACAGTCTTGCTATCCGGTCGGCTATCCATGTGTATAAGTGTGATCTCACCCCCACAGTGACATGTGTTGAAAACTGCTATTCAATTTCCACTTTGTGCATCCGAAACAGATAAAGAGAATAGATCCACATAGAGAACACAAGAAAACCTTACGATTCTGATGTGCTTTTGTTCATACTAATTGGGCTTTCCTTTGCTTAGCTATCAATATGGTGATGCATGGCTTATCAATGCGGCTGACCAACTTTTGCTTACCTTTAGTAAGATAACCATCCAGAAGAAGTAAACGACTCAACCGCAGAAGAAGCAAGCTGATTCAAACTAACGGGAGTCCAACTTTCCGCTGTATAAGCAGTTTGAAGCGGGCAAAACAGAGATTCTTGAGGAAAATAAGAAACTGTTAAAAGGAAAGTAAGCGGGCGTTCGCTCAATTGTAGTAAGGAGAGGATAACCACTGTTTAAACTGACGAGGGGACAGACAATTCAGCAAAGCATGAAATGCTCTGATCTATTGATGATTGATTGCTTTTCCGTTATTCCGTCTTTTTGTGCGATAGACAAAATTGAATCAAAGTTCTCCTTAAGTCTTTGCATGGGATAATTGTCTACACCATGATGGTGACCTTAGCTCAGTGTCCCTGACATTAGGGCCCAACGTTCAAGCCAAATTATTTCCCATGTAAACTGAAAGAAAGGGCTTTCAATCTCTTTCATTATAAGGTCCAGCATCGCAGCTAATCCTGATTGATCCTGCATAGAAAGAGCACAACGACGGAAGATCTTATACGTCTTGACCTGTCATCTACCGCCTTTGATTGATCTTTCTGACAGTTTGGATAGTACGCACCATCCCTCTCTTTTTGTTGCACGCGCTTTGATGTCAAATATCTTCTGGCTTTTGATGAGGGTTCATTTCATTCTTGCTTAGTACTCTTAGTGATGGGGGATCCCGTCTTCTTCTTCTAAGCGGCTGAAGCGCGAGTTTTGTTGTGCTCTTTCTTACTTTTTTTGTTTTTGCTTTCCATTTTCTTGGGGGTTCAAAGAGGTTAACTGGGAAGGAGGAGTATACGTTATAAGGGGCTTCATAGCCTTGACTCAATGTCCCCACTCTTTGGCGATTGAAGGTTGGAAGCACTAATGGTCATACTAAATTTATGATCTTGTTGTATGCTCACGACCATTGGCCCTGTGTCCACTCCTTCCCATCGTACGACTGAGTATCCACGTCCAAGCCAGTTAAGTTAACATGCGAACCGAGCTCTTTAAAGTTAAAGAACGTGCATCCATCACGGAGAACGTCTGCCAGGAATCGTCGATCGTTTTTGGAGCGTTCCTTCTCAGATACGTCGAAGCTCTTCAAGAAGGATGGTCATCTCATCAGTTCGGAAGAAGAATGTAATGTATTGGTCCTCGCGCTTAGCTGCTAGAAGGCACAGCTCACAAGCCTTGTGATAAGGCAAGGGCCTTTCAACTCATTCGAAGGACAAAGAAAGTGTCATCTAAGCCTAAAGCAGGGGCATTTTTCTGTGTGTGTTTTTGGCTGCTAGCTTTACCGGCGGTAGAAGGGTTAAAAGACGGTGCATGAGCGAAGTAAGATCCTCTTTTTTTGCATCCCATCGACAATATTCTTTGGTTTTGGTACATAACAACTTGCATAAGCAAAGTCTCATATTTTTGACAAATCTAGATCCTGCACTTTCATCTCTAGTATCTAGCTATCATCTGTAGTAGTCGTAAATATATCTTGTACTTTCTGGGGCCTAACTAAGAAAAGAGAACAAGAGAAGAAAGGGCGTAGCGCAAATAAGATTTTAAGTCAGGCTGCTTCATTCAAGTCTAGGACTTAGGCAAGACTTATAAATCGAGCAGTTAGGAAGCAGTTTCATCGCATTTCTCGTCTCTCGCTTAGCTCTGATCTGGTGTCGTCGCTCACAGTCCAAGAAAGGCAGTCTTCTCATTGGCTAACGGGATTACGCTTAATGGGATAGACCGATCATCGCTTCCTTCCTCTACTAGTTCTGGAGTCAAGCCAGCAAACAAATTCTTATAGGTCGATCACGGATTCAAGCTATAGCAAAGAAGACTGATAGTCGATCCGGGACTGAGGTGCAAAGACAAAGGAATATAGTAGGTATAAGGAGTATAACAAACAAGCAATCAAAGGAATGCAGGCGTTGGTAAGGTAAGCGTAGAGGGACTAGAAAGAGAAGTTAAGGTCGGTAGGCAAAACAGGGGGTTTGGGAACGAATGCTGTTCACACGAAAACTATTCCTTTAGTCTATGCTCAGCAGCTGAGCTCCGCTTTTGTCCTTTTCATTCTTGAATGTAGTTGTTGGCTTATGGACCTAGTGAATCGTCCAGCCACTCCTATTTAGTTATTGGTCTTCACAGGCTGCAGATCAGGCTTGGAAGAAGACACGCTCTTCCTCCATAGACGGATAGAGGTTATGGATGACTCATTTCAGCTTCGACAGAAACTCCAACTTCATAGACTGGGTGACCTTTCTCCGGAGAAAAAGGGTTCTCGATCGGCATCGAAGTCTCGTTTCACTCTCATGCTTCAATGAATCTCCTCATCGGGAAAGAACTGCTCTTTAACTAACCGCCTTATAAGTCATGAAGTCCCGAAACCGAATGATTGACAGTGGATTGACGGTTTTATAGTTTAGAGACTTGGGAATGACCTGCTTTTATTTTATAGGAACAGATGATCGAACTTTAATAGTTCCTGATGAATACTTGTCCGAAGCCGACCACCCCCCTGAGTCACCGTCCTCAGCCGTCTCCCCTAAACCCAAAACCCATGCTCCGCCAACCAGAGCCACCCCTCCCAAAACCCCTCTCTCTGAAGCCTCGCTTCTTCGGAGAAGAACAGTCTTGGATCTCTTTTTGGCTTCCCGACCGGCCAGGAGTGCCCGACTAAAAGTAGCTTTGGGCTCAAAAGTGGAAAGGATCTCTTATTCTACTTGCCATCAGGAGATTTGACACACACAGTAGTTGATTCAATCAATGAGATCCTCGGTTTACTCGTGCTGTGGTACCTCGGGGGCTCTAGACATAGCCAAAAGTCTCTTTGATCGCACCAGCCCTTCGATCTGACGCTCTGGACTGGTCACTCTTATCCCTCGTATGCGTGCAAAAGCATGGTCTATATGGTGATTCTACGCAAAGTCGTGTGCCAGACAAATGTCATATCGTCAATGCCTTTCGGGAATCGGGAAACTCTCCGTACATGCAAAGGACTTCAAAGAAACTTCCAAGGAGGAAAAGACCACTCCACAACCATGGCAGGAGCAAGAACCAAGAGAAAGCTGCGCTACAGGGCTTAACAGCGCCTTTGTCAAGGAAAAGAAAAAGATGCATTGAAATGGCTGGGGTATTGCGAACCAGATGAGAGACCTATGGAATTCTTCTTCGATTCTATCGCGCATCTTGCTCGTGAGGGGAAGAGACCGGAATTGAAAAGAGTTAACAGCTCGACTTCGTCCCAGGAAGCGAAACATAGTCTTTCAAAGCCCGGAAGGTTGAGCAATGTGAATGAAGATGCTCGGAAGCCATGGTGCGAGACTATGAAAGCGTCCTTTTTCTTCACTTGGTTCCGTCAGATCTTTTTCCTCATTCTCCGTAGTTCCCAATTGGTATTTGGATCCTGTATAAGAGAAAGCTTCTGAGCCGGGGGTCATTTTGCAGTCAGCCCAGCTTTCGTGATGACCAGTTTCAGGGTGATCAAAGAAGCGATTCAGTGGATCAGCGAAGCTAGCAATCCATAGCCAGTTTCGGGTCCTCAAAGCGAGCAGTAGTAGATCCAAGAGTGGGATTGAGTTGGTCAAGCAAAAAGGCGCCAACCTAGCCCATTGATGACCCTCTTTTGTTTAGTGACCAGACTCCATCTTGCTGCGCTCTTTCCCTCTGTCGGAATCGCACTTGAGCTTGATCTTGATTTTCCAACCTTTGTCAAAAAGAAAGCGCTTCCATTAAAAAAAGGGGGCATCTTCCTTCTGTTCATACGGGATGGTTCTTTTCACTTGGTTCATAAGGCATTCTTATATGAGGGTGGTCAAGCAAGAAAGGATAATTGATCCTTTTTCGCAGATCGCTGCGTAAGCATTACTATAGCGGCGGGGGAGTGCTTGTTGAGAAAGATGCTAATTAAGCCTGAAAGGGCTTAATGAACGGCTTTTTTCTTTCAATCGTCGTTGCGTTGTTCTTCCCTTCTCTATGAGGATTCCCTAATGGCTCTTCTTTCCATGTGGGGACTTCCCAGCCGACGCATTCCTCCCCGTGGAAGCCTAACCGTATCTGAATCCACAAAACGACGTTTGCTTCATGGACCTGTTGCACGCCGTCAGCCCCTCTTTCCTTACTTGATGGGGAAAGAACAGCTGAACAAGGAGTGCTTGACTGAATAAGTCAAAGTGGAGGACCTCGCCCTATAGAAGACAGCACTTTTGAGTCGGAGATTCCCGAGTTTGTTGTTGGATCAGTCGCAGTTGAGTTTTGTTCACAACCGTCTCCGACTAAGTCACCATTTTCCCTACCGACAATGACTTTCCCCGAAGTCTGCCTCTGCGCTGAATACGAGACTAATCTAATCCCATCAGGGAGGTTGATTCTTGCGATTGAAGGCGACGAAGAAAGATTCTAATATAGAGAGGGATGGTCAGACAAGACGTACGGATCAGCGAGTGCACGCACAAGAGATAGATAGGTTATCACTATCAAAGCAAGGAATAAAACAAAACATATTAAAATAGGGGTTAGTTACGCTTCGGGGGCTGGATTCGAAAGCACTTTTTTATCTATGCAAGGAAGAGAACTGTCAGGCGGCTGTAGGCACGATAAGAAGAAGGCTATGATAGATAGCTGACGGGTAATCATTCTTTTCATTCAATATTGAGATCATCCTCCTCACCAGAAGGGTCTTCATCTCATAGGGAGCGTCAGCTAGCTCGATCGTCGGTAGAGAGCAAGTCATGACTGATTCTTCATCCTTTGATGAGCGGCTTGCTGAAGAGTTCGCTAGTCGATCAGAAATGTCCCAGCGTCATCACATCCTGATGAAGGTCTCTCGCAAGTTGGTATCTCCGTTCGATTGCGGACTCAGATGCAAGAAGGGGGAGCCTCATACCTTTGCCGGGTAGCATCCTATAGTGAAAAAAGTACTCGTGACACTACTTCAGAAACATAGAGGGGCAGGGCTCCCACCGATCCTCCAGAGACCCTTTCTTCCGATTTCCGATTGGATTGCAAATCAAGGTTTCGAGAAGCAGGATCTAGGTTCGCTTTCACACTCGAATTCAAAAGATCAATCGTGATCAGGGCGAAAATCCTGATCAATGGAGTCGTCACTACTCATTATTCAACTATTGAGAGTCTAGGTAGCTTGGACTATTGATCGGCCAAAGCCGGATTTGCAGTCCTCTTATTCTGCCGTGAGCCATCAGTCTTCTTTAGACTATTAAGGTCTTCAAGCTAGAAATCCCCCCTTAGTGGACCAATCCTCCCTTCCCACGGATATTGATGAGTCTCGTTTTTAGAGGTCTAAGCTAGCACCTTTCAGTCAGCTAGCTCTCTTCCTGTCCTTTATGTTGTCAGGATCTTTTTTCCACCGATCAGATCAGCCGTTAACATTTCTTAATATTGTAGGTTACTCAACATAGGGTATTCCCGTGACAAATCCACTTGTAAAGGGGTTAGGTTCATCCCCAATAGCTCCTCTCCAATTGAGATCTCCTTCCTGTATTGTATTGAGGAAGAAGGCAAGCGGGTTGATCGAATCAAAAAAGATTTTACGAATCCTACAGTTCCGGGAAGACCCTTACTGCTCTACTTATCCACCACAGAGACGTCCATGGGATGTGTGCTCGGTCAACATGACGACAGAGGCAGAATAAGAGAGCTAACTTCATTGCTCAAGCTTGATTCAAACCGGCACTTGTTGGCTCGAAAGCCGGAACAACCCTTCCTCAATTGGCAGTTTTCGAGGTAAGAGTTGATTAGAAAGCAGCTTCCCCTGTAGTTGTCAGCTCGTTCTTGACAAATCCGATCGGGTCTTCATAATCTGGAGTAAAAGGATTCGAACCTTTGCATGCCGATACCAAAAACCGATGCCTTACCACTTGGCTATACTCCATACGGTCGGTCCCTGGGGAGAGGGGGAAGGGAGAAGCAGGGCTCGAAGAAAAAAAACGAGCCGTGCAAGGACTCGGGGATATAGCAAGTAAGCAGCAAGGTTCTCCCTTTAGGACCGACTACAACAAGCTCGGGACTCTAATAGAAACAAACGGTAAGCTCTCTGCTCTATTTGCTTGCAATGCCTTGCCTATCAAAGTAGGCGAACGCCGTAGCCTCCTCTTGCCCTTGTTATGCAACACGCCAACAAAGAACCTTGGTTCCGTTGCGCCCTGTCTTCCGAGGCGACTATTTCGCGCGGTTCGATCCATTTCCCGATCCGATTCATCCGATAACGTACCTATATGAGTGGGATGGATGGTAAATCATTTGCATGCAGTCTTTTTTCGGCAGGACCTAGACACGGAGGTTCGGGAAGTAGCGCGTGCCAGCATTCACTGGTGGAAGGACTGGCAGCAGCGAGAGCATCATAGTTGACATGGTCGGAGCTACAGTCCCAATATCCGTCTCTACTCTTTCTGTAATTGACTCCCTCCCGCTCCCGACTCCGCTTCTCCCTCTGATGCGGGTAGATTAATTCCAAGACCAAACCCATTGATTCCATTGGTTAAAAAATCGCTGATGCGAACTCGGTAGTGCTACTGAAACCACTGGTCTTGCTTGTACATCTTCTGTTGCCGGAAAAGGAAGACGTGTTGGGTCAGTCCGGCACGTCAAGCTTGCTAATACGGCCCGGCTGCCCCTATACATACATAGTTTGATCGATTGACCGACTTAACATACGCGTTTTCTAGATGGACAAGCTCTCCTTCTGTGCGCATCGATCGACCAACGTAGGGATTTGCATGGGGCCTTGCGCGTCGCGTCGGAGATTGTCTACAGCTTCTTTCTTATGTATTATCCCACCTTTCATTTCTTATTTATGGTCTTCCAAGAGACAAGTGCTCCTTTGCCTTTATATATCATTTTGAGCTGTTCTCAACATTCATATTGAGAATGGTATGTGTATCGAAGGTATATGATCCGATCGTGGGGAAATAGATCTAACACGTCCTATCCTATAAGTGTGTTTGGTTCCTTCCTTAACTTAGATGATGGCAGATTCGCTGTGACAGAAGGAGTTCCTTAAAAAAATAAGGAAAAAGGCCTCTACTAGATCTTGACATTGATGATTCCTATTTAGCTGTATATGAAACTTCTGTTCTATCTTAATCTGCTGATCCGTCTACCCATTATGGTCTATCTAAGCGATCATAAAAGAAAATCCTTTCTTTTTTCAATTTCTTATTGCCATGCCAGTTCACTCTTTTGATTTGACAAATGAAATATCATCTCTTTTTATTGATTCCGATCGTATCTGCATACTTTCATCCTCTTTATCTGGCTTGCGTCTTGCTAACTCAACGATAGATTAGCTTTTGAGCTTTTTCTTAAGTAGTACAGCTATGAGATCTTTGACACATTTAGATCAAGAAAGGAATTCGTCCACAGAGACTATTAGTAGATTTTAGAGGACTACGACTGATCCTTAAAGGTCAAAAAGCGCATTTCGTATTTATTAATAACTCTTAGAATACTTTTGATAACCGGCCGGATTTAGAAATAAAGAATATGGTGTGGAAGGGGACAACATACATCAATATTCACAGTTGGGTCGAGTGAAGGTGAAGAAATGGATAGAGAGCCCTATGATTGAGATGTTTGCGTCAAAAACTCCTCTGATTTAGGATCTCTTCTGGTGTAGCCCTTATTGAACGATGAGCATCTCCATGGTCGACGGAGGATTTTTTTTTTGTAAGTAGTGCAGAGCTGCGTCGGAATGATGATTTTAGAATCGCTCCGCGCCTTGCTATCTTACTTTTGACGAGGTCATTTCTTTCAATCCTCTTTGATCAGATCCCACACTAGTAGGGATGATGCTTCCTACCGCTTTCCACCGAACTGCTTCCTGACCTTACCGCTTCTGCTTCAACTGCATCTGCTCTCTTGCCGGTAGCGCAGTAGCTAGTTCCGTTCCGGGGGTCGAAGAATCAGTCTTGTTTCGGGAGCTAGGAAAGTCGATTTGTGAAAGTGAAGTAGTTCGGGTTAGGCTCCTAAACTTTGGAAATCAAACTCCTTTCCGTACGGATCACGAAGAAAGTCTTTTTCTCCGTGCTCGTCAGGTAGCAAGCGGATCAGATACGAGCATGAAAGAAAAGGGAAAGCGTTTTTGCTTGTAGAGGGCGTAGCGAGCGCCTTTCCTAAAGAGGTAAGGTCGCAGAGAAAAGTCATCCGCTTGGGCGGCGGTGGCAAGTAGCTTGGAAGGTGGAATCACTGCTCGGCAGAGAGGAGTTGAAGAGGTAACAGCTGTCTTAGAGGCCTAGACGGACCCCCGTAAAGGAAATCGAATCAACAGATCTTGAATCAGACACTTGTTGGTCTTCACATTCGGGTGTTGAGGCAGGCCAGGGTTCAGACCGGAAAAGAGATGTTTTTCTTCCATTGGTTCTTGCTGCATCGGCTTGTTATGAATGACGAGATAGCACAATGTTGAGAGGCTAAGCTGAGATCACGCAGAAGAGGCTCACACAGTAATCCCAGGTGAAGATAGCATAGATCTTTCGGAAGAGGATTGGGGCACAGAAGCAGCTGTGGTTCCCATTCATGCGGAGAGGGCAGGCTACCCTACGGCATCTGACCCGCTAAAGAGCGTCTAGGCCTGGTTGACTGTAGCTCATCTTCCTGGATACACTTCGGAATCAGCTCTTTCTTTATGATATGCTAATTCTCGTTCTTGAGCGGATGCGGCATATGAACCATAACCTGATTGATTAGCTTTCAATGGATAGTGTGATTCGCATTCAGATCCCGGGGAAGAAGAATGGAAGGAAAGAGACTCATCATCAGTATGGAATCAGAACATTGGAGGTCTGGAGCTGCAGGTTCGAATCGATCGACTGGGAAAGGAGTTTTCTCTATCTTGCAGAAAGCCGTGGTGCGAAAGCAGTGATGAATGGGAGGGAGCAGCTTCACTAGCTTTGGCTGTGAAAACTGTTGGTCTTGGAGCATCAGTGTCATCAGTTCACCTAAGATCGGCAGGACAAAGAACTACTAGGTTTGTGCCAGAAAAGCGTCTTGCGTGACGATCAAGGGAAAGAGTTGAAAAAGAAAGAGAAGGCGCGCAGCGTTTGTAAACGAAAGAAGCTTGGGTGGACAGCCCTACTCATGCAGCGAGGAATTGATCTGGATAAAGTCAGGCACATGCCCTACTCAAGCAGTGAGACCTGGATGCCCACTCCCCTAGCTAGACATTCTATGTAATATATATAAGCTAGTTTCAAAGCTAATAATGGCTAACAGATTGGTGAGGATTTTCCCGAAGTTCATCTCCCCCGAGCAGACTGCTTTTGTGAAAGGTCGTTGCATTACAGACAACGGGATCTTAGCCCAGGAGCTCTTACATTCTATGAATACTAAGGGGCTTAACTCGAGACTGATGGCTATCAAATTGGATATGCAGCGAGCTTATGATAGGCTCAAGTGGGATTACCTAGCTCTTGTTTTGCGAAAGTTTTCTTTCTATCAGTCCTGGATAAATGAAGTAAAGTAGGTTGAAGCATGTGTGAGGGGACCCTGCTTTTCAGTCTTGATTAATGGGGGGGGGCTACGGATTGGTTTAGGTCGGGTATGGGCATCAGGCAGGGAGATCCCACGCTTCGCGCCTTACCTTTTTATTCTAGCTATGGCGAAGTCGTCGGTTAGGGAAATCAAGCATCATAGCTTGGAGGGTCACGGGCTTCAAACCAAGCGTTGCAGGTGAACCAATTGCTTTTCGCCGATGATTGCTTGGCTTGCTAGTGGCCAGGGCTTAACAGCGCCTCCTTTCCACGAAAAAGTATGCAGAAGAAACAGATCGAGAGTCCTCTGACACAGAAAGTTGGGATTCGAATATAAGCATACCCGACTTCTTCCCTTTAGCTGTAAACTGTACTACAGCGAAGCCATCGACGCCTCCGGGAAATGAATGAAGAGAGGCTAGAGGCGCTTGCGCCGGTTGTAGAACTCCAAGAAAGATGGCTGCAGACTGTAGCAACTGCTCACCGAATCACGCTCCCAACTCAAATGGCCGTGCCGTTCTGCTCAAAGAATCATTGTGTCCACAATTGCCCGCACTGGTTAGAGGAGGAAGACCCAGAAATAGACTGGAGCGAGATTGACGGGTTCCTGACAGAGCCCTCATCATCTTCTTTTCGGGGAGTAACTGCAAATATGGTTTCAGTCGAAGAAGATGGGCAAGAAGGAATGACTTGGGAAGATGACCCCTCTGAAGAACCTCGAGAGAACCTTCAATCTGTACCACCCACTGCTCTTCCCTATCCGTTCTTGGCAGTCCCCGAAGAACTTAAGCCCGCAGAGTGACGGGCGGGAGCATATTGGACCCAACTGAGCTCCACCTTAGTATATCCTATCGGTCGTCAGTCCTTCGCATTTGTAGTACAACGGATATAGAAGTGAACGGTGCGCCCATGCTCTTACAATATCGTTATTTGTGGCTTCGTGAGCGGCGAGCTGAAGTGAAGTTGCCTTCGAAGGTGAAGTCTTCCAA